AATTTATCAAAGTGGAAGAGTATAAGATGGGGGTTCTCCACATTCATTATTAGCTTCGGACTACAAACTGAGAATCAATTTAAATGTGAATCGAATGAATTGGTTTCGAATAATTCATGAAGGAAATTATAAAATTTTTACAATTCAATTAGATGCGAAATCGAGAAATATACTTTTTGTGGTTGTCGAAGATTTTTTTTGTTAGAACCCCTTCTTTTTTTTTTTTTATCTCAAAAATGGAAACTTAGGAAAGTGCTTTATAAACATATGTATAAAAAGAACCTATTTCATTTCGTTTCCTTATGCTCACTATAACCAGTTATTTCGGTTTTCTACTAGCAGTTTTAACTATAACCGCAGGTCTTTTTATCAGTCTGAATAAGATACGACTTATTTGATTTTGATTTAAAATTTGGAGATGAATTGGAAATTTCGGAATATTCTAGATATTCCACATATGTCAATCACCAATTCTTGGTGATTGAGACTCACGGTAAATACGGATTCATATTTAAGGATAGATATTACCCTCCCTTTTTTTCCTTTCAAACAAATTCAAATGATTGAAGTTTCTCTATTTGGAATCGTGTTAGGTCTAATTCCTATTACTTTGGCTGGATTATTTGTAACGGCATATTTACAATACAGACGTGGTGATCAGTTGGATCTTTGATTAAGTAAGATCTCTTTTGTTTATTGACCTCCGTTTGTTTTAATCCTCCTTCAAAGGAGATCCAATTCAGACTTTAGATTAAACTGTTATGCCATTCTTTTCTTTCCGTGTCATTCTCAATGGAACAAGAATGGAATCACGCTCTGTAGGATTTGAACCTACGACATCGGGTTTTGGAGACCCGCGTTCTACCGAACTGAACTAAGAGCGCTTTCTTTTCAGAAATATTTTTCTTTTTTGTGATGCCAATACATCTTGCATGCATATGCATATACATACTCAATACCAATAGTTATCCATAGTTAACGATTGGTATTGAGTATGTATGTCCAATTTGAATCGGTCTCAATTGATCTCTTTTTACTGCTCATATGATAACTAATAGTTAGAGATAGGGATGACAGGATTTGAACCTGTGACATTTTGTACCCAAAACAAACGCGCTACCAAGCTGCGCTACATCCCTTTCCATTGGTTTCCAATCTCATTGGAAAGCATCTTTGTCTTGTTTTCCACATTTTTCTGTTCTATATTTCAAATCCTCCTGCCATTTTTTCTTTTTTTTTTTTTACTTTCTCATCTCCTATAATATCGAATATGAAAAAAGAAAAAAATTGTATTTCTTAATAATATTTAATTAAATAAAGAGAAGATATCGAGTATAATAATACGAACAAAGAATATAAAAAAATATGAAAAAGAGAATAATATAATATAATGATAGTTATTAGAATATTATATTTAATATATTATGAAGAATAATATAGATAAATAAAATATATTAATGAATTGTTGTACAATCCAATTTGAATTGGGAATTTCCCCGACAAATGCAAGTGATTATTTTAAAAATTACCATTTGATCATATTCCTATATGTAATTATATATTACAATATTACAATTACAAATTACAAGAAAAACGAAGGAGGATTTGAAATGCGAGATCTAAAAACATATCTCTCTGTGGCACCGGTGGCAAGTACTCTATGGTTCGGGATTTTAGCGGGTCTCTTGATAGAAATCAATCGTTTATTCCCGGATGCATTGATATTCCCCTTTTTTTCATTCTAGTTATTGGCACGGAAGGTGTGACGAAGATTAGAGATCCAATCCAATATCTGTGATTAATTCCTTCTTCTTTATTTCTTTTTTTGAACTTATTCTAATTCTAATTCGAAAAAAAGAGAAAGAAGAAAGGTGTATTTGGTCTCACTGAAACTTCGAATTTTTCCCAGGTTTCAATGGAATTGAATTTTTTATTCAATTCCATTGCTATTAATAATAGAGTAATACCAGAAATGGAATTGGAATGCTAGGGCGGGGGCAATAATATAATCCAAGATACTTAAATGAAAAATGAAATACTGTACTGTGATATAGTGCGAAATCATTGTATTGTATTGTATTACTGAATTATTACTGTACTATATAAAATTAATTGGAACAAAATCTTTCATAATTTGATTTCGAATTATCAACTTATATTTTTTTTGTTCCTTTTTTATTCTTCGCTTCAAATCTAAAAATCGAAGAGTTAAGTGAATCAAAAAACCAAAGGAGGTTCATGGCTAAGGGTAAAGATAGACGAATAACTGTTATTTTGGAATGTACCAGTTGTGATCAAAAGCGTGTTAATAAGGAATCAAGAGGTATTTCTAGATATATTACTCAAAAGAATCGACACAATACGCCTAGTCGATTGGAATTGAGAAAATTCTGTCCCTTTTGTTGCAAACATATGATTCACGCAGAGATAAAGAAATAAAGGATCGCTTGTGTGTCACCCTTACAAGATAGGATATTTGAAATAGAAGATATATTCTCCAAATTATAGTATAAATAAATTCGATAGATAACATTTAAATTATATATAGAACATTATCTAATAAAATAATGAAATAATATACATATAACATTATAGAGCATATATTTCATTATATAACAAACATATATTCAAAAAAATAAGAATAGAAATAAAACATAATAAGTATAAAACAAATCCTTTTTTATAAGAAATTGGATTTTCGGTATAGGAATAAACAAACCATGGATAAATCTAAGCAACTCTTTCTTAAATCCAAACAATCTTTTCGTAGGCGTTTGTCCCCGATCGAATCGGGGGATCGAATTGATTATAAAAACATGAGTTTACTTTATCGATTGATTAGTCACCAGGGAAAAATAGTATCTCGACGCGTGAATCGATTGACCTTAAAACAACAACGATTAATTACGATTGCTATAAAACAAGCTCGTATTTTATCTTTGTTACCTTTTGTTAATTCGTTCTCTTTTGCTAATAAGGTAAAAAAAAAATATGAAAAAAGGGAGTCGAAGTCGACCACTAGAACTACTGTTCTGAAAAAAAAAAAAAAATAGAGTTACTCTTCAATTGAATTCCATTTTGAATCTAAACTCAATTTCAATGTGGATTGATATTTTGTTCGAAAACTACGACAATCCAATTTTGGTTGTTCCGTTGTAAGAAAAAAGATAATAGGTGAAGAAGAATAAATTTTTTTGGAGCGTGGTTGTTTATTAATTTGGATAACTTTGTCATATGAATTCTATTTTATCATATAAATCTCTTCTATTCTACCACCTTCCCGGAGTTAAGTCTCCGGGGAATTTTTATTTTTTTATGATCTCATTGGTAATCATAAAAAGACAATCCCCTTTCAATATAGCTATTTGTGCAACTATTTTACGATTAAGAAGCAATTGTCTCTTGGACATATTATAAATTAAATCACGATAAATATAGTATATTTTTTGTTTATTCTGGCCAATTATTGCATTTATTCGACTGATCCACAAACTACGAAAATCCCTTTTTTTCCTACCTCTATCTCGATGAGTCGAAACCGAAGCTTTTATTCTCTCTTGTAACATAGTTCGAGTAAGTGTTGAATGAGCTCCGCGAAAATTGGATGTAAATGAACGCATTTTTGTCCTCCGTTTTCGAGCGATATATCCTCGTTTCGTTCTGGTCATTGAATAAATCAGACTTTTTTGAATAACTATTTCATTTTTTTCTTTCAGTTATTCTTTTATCCTTCCTAGTCTATTAATAACAAAAATGGATTCTTCCAATGTATAAAATAAAAATTCCAATGGCTTTTGCTACTATAACCTTCCCAACCACCATTTTTTTTCTAAGAAATAATAAATTGTATTGATACTAGGTATTCAAAAAAGATAGTAAATTAAATAGAAATAGACAAAGAAATGGTGGGTTCCTTCGTTTCTATGATTACTTTTTAAACGGTGAGGTCCTTTCTATACACCGGAGCCCCTTCCTTCATTGAATCAATGATATTGTGAACTTGTACAGTTCACACTCATGGGCTCTACCCATGAAATATCTAGTAATAGGTTTTTCACAACGAAATCTAGCTATACAGTAACGGTATTTAAGTACGAAAATTAGCTGGGTAGTTGACCCTCTTAGTCCGTTCTTGCAAAATGGAGGGCATAATGTTTATTTGAAATCGGATTTTTCCCGCTTAATGGATAACTATTTGTTACCAATGGGAAAGTCTTTTTCACCTTAAATTGCAAAAGTCTTTTTCACCTTAAATTGCAAAAGTCTTTTTCACCTTAAATTGCAAATGAAGTTGATTCTGTTTGCACCAATCGAAACCATAAATTTGATACACAATAGAATTTGATATATAATTCTTCCTAATAGAATAGATTTTTTTTAGTCTATGATCTAAACGAGTCGCACATACACCCTAGTACATGTTCCTCGGCGCTGAGGGCATCCCCGAAGAGCGGGAGATTTTTTGACATTTCGGATTGGCTGTCTTGTGTTTCTAATAAGTTGTTTTATAGTTGGCATGGTGAGTCATATATATAATGAGCTGGTTTAGATCAATCCGAACCCGATGATTCTCCATTTTTTAGAAACACAAGACAGCCAATCCGATTGTTTTATATGAACTTGGGGGCTCGCCGAATTCGACATAAGCAAGAAAAAATCGGACTCTAGGAAAAGACAAATAATCCATCCTAGAATCCCGTTTTCCCCATTTCTATTTCTACTTTACTCAATATTCTCTGCCTATTTTTTGTTTAGGTTTAGTATCGAGTCGAATTGAATTCTATTACAATAGAAAACCATTAATATATTTCTATTCTAGGACATTGAAATGTAAAAACAGTAACATAATCATATGATTCTAATTGATTGTGGAGTTGAAAAAAACAAAGTAAAACAGTCTTCTTCACACAAAATATATAGACTATGACTGACTAGTTCTACAGTACAAGGAATTTTCAAAATACAGATATTTATTATCTAATCGGGTATCTTATTCGTAATGGTAGAAAAAAACTAGTAAAGAAGTAAAGGTCTTTATTTCTCAACAAAAATGAAGTTCTTTTATAAACTTAAGATGTTGATAAATCTGCATACCTAGAAATTCATTTCGGACAATTGAACCTTCTCAAATTGTTTCTTTTTTAGAACCAAAAAGATTTGTGCCAAAATAATAGACGCCAAGAAGAACAAGAGACCTTGGACACGTAATGGGTCTTGAAGCACTATTTCTGCATCCCCCTGACCAAATCCACCCACATTAGGATTACTCGTTAATGGTTGATCCAGTTTGATAGATTCACCCTCTGAAACAAGAAGTTCTGGTCCTGGAGGTAGAATATCAATCACTTCACGTCCATCCGATGCATCCACTATCGTTATTTCGTACCCCCCTTTTTGTTTTCGTATAATTTGGTTTACTATACCTGTTGCTGTCGCATTAGAAACATTATTATTACTCTTGCTCCCGTCGGGATAAATCTGACCCCTTCCCCTGTTCCCGCCTACGTATATAGGATATTTTAAGAAGTAAACATCTTTCTTAGTAGCGGGATCTGGAGAAAGAATAGGAAAGGTAATTTCACTATATTTCTGACCGGGGACAGGGCCTACCACAAGAATATTTTTTTTTGTAGGACGATAGCTTTGAAAAGACAGATTACCTATCTTTTCTTTAATTTCGGGCGAAATGCGATCGGGAGGAGCCAATTCAAAACCCTCCGGTAAAATAAGAACAGCCCCTACATTCAAAGCCCCCTTTTTACCATTAGCAAGAACTTGTTTCACTTGCATATCATAAGGAATTCGAACAACTGCTTCAAATACAGTATCGGGAAGTACCGTTTGTGGAACCTCAATATCTACGGGCTTATTAGCTAAATGGCAATTGGCACATACAATACGGCCGGTTGCTTCTCGCGGATTTTCATAACCCTGCTGGGCAAAAATCGGATATGCATTTGAAATGGGTGCTTGAATTATTATGTATATCATGAGCAATACGGAAATGGATCGAGTAATCGCTTCCTTTATCCAAGAAAAAGCATTTCTAGTTTGCATGGTCATTGATCCTGAAAATTTCTACAATAAGATTAGGTAGGTTACTGACATAGTTCCCTATCCATGATTCTGCTATTTACTGAAATGATTTTCCTAGAAGATAGGAAGAATACGAGTAGAAAGAATAAGTAAAATTTGGAATGTTTCTCTTTTATATACAAAAAACAAACTTTATAATTGGATCAGTCGATCGTTTTTTCAGTCATTCATTGAATGATAAATCACTACAAGTGACGGAGATACACGATTTAAATAACGGAAAATCCAGTATTTAAAAATGGTATCTAAAATGACTGGAAAAGTCGAAACAAGACCCGATATAATCTGATCATTCTGAGTAAATCCAAAATCTTTATAGACAGAACCAATCATTAGTTCCCAACCATGAGTCGAATGGAATCCTATACATAAATCAGTTAATAAAAGAATAGAAAAAGCTTTTATTGTGTCACTTAAGTTGTATAGAAATTCTTGAACCCACGAGTTAAGAATAATGAGTTGTTGATTACCCAGAATAGAATAACCACTTAGAATAAGAAAACAGATTATATTTATCGAGAAGTGCAAAATCGTATGGATACAATCGTGGTTGTGCGTCTTGATCAATTGGATGGTTTCGTTGTAGATTCCAATAGGAAGGTTTTGGAAATGGGTTTCCGGGTATTCCTTTAGCATTTCATCCAAGAGGAACAGTTCCGCGAACTCTATGAATTTCTTTAAAATACTTTTTTCTTGAATATCATTCAAGAAAATTTCGGATTGTTTAGTATTCCACCAATTAGTAACCCAAGAGTCTAGACTTTTTTTAAATGTAAAAGAGATGCACCAGGGCAAAAAGACTATGGATGTAAGACATAGAAGGGGAATGAATGCTTTCTTTTTTGCCATTTTTTGTCTTTAATGAACTCAGCTTCATCTCATTTGTCAACTATATAGGATAATAATCTTTCTATCAAGCATAAGTTCTATTTCAAGTAATAGAGCCTATAATACCCATTTCAAATTTATGCATAGAAATGGATAATCTATTCTCGTTTTTTATTTGTAATTCAGAAGTTAATTCTTTCATTTTGAAAAACAAAAGAATCCACTGCTTAAAATGGATAAATTTCGAAAAATAAACGCTTTCTTAGAGAAAGCGTTTATTTTTCGAAATTTTTTTTATACAAGTATTTCCAATTGTACATCCAAGAATGCGGCCAAGTCCGAAGCTGTTTCGAAAACGCTGGCGCGTGGAGTCCTCTCATAATAATCATCAACAGGAGTCAAGGGAATGGCCCCCTGTTCTCTGGTGTACATATAAAGGACACCCGTACGAGGTTCTGGGTTAGCATAAAATTGAAGGGCCAAAATATCTTCTACACGAACTTGGGAAAGAATATAACGATTTTCTCCAGGAAATCCGTAACGACAAAGCCACACCATTCCAATTTGGTTATCATAAAGATTATAACCACTACCCACATTCCAAAAAATTAGAATCCACCAATGAAAACTTACAAAAAGACCCGCGATTCCATAGAAAGTAAGTGTGGCCCCTTGTGGCAAAAAAGGAACTACAGATTCGGACGAATTGAAAAAATGACTACCATAATAACTGGAAGCTGAAATAAATAAAACCCCTAATGAACCTAAAAGAGTGAAAGAAGCCCAGAAGAAATGGATTGGTTTTCGGGCCCCGGGTATAGTGTAAATCCATGTGTGTTCTTGTCCTTGGAAGCTACGCATAAGGTGTCCTGACCCCCCAAAAAATGTGTTGTTGACCATGAACCAATACATCAGCCGTTACAATTAATACTAGTCCCACTAAAGGCAAAAAAGCATCTACCATAATCATAAAATAAAATGGGTACCTCCATTTTCTATTTGTACCTGTTCTTTTTTGTTGATTGTTAGATTAAAGCCTCCTAATCTTATTAAGGCTGATATGATATTAGTATTTTTCTTTTTTTTTTATGGATATGGAAGAGTTATTAAAAAATGCAACAGAATAACAAATCCAAGGAAATAAATTTGACTTTATCTAAAAAAATAAAGAAGATTTATCCCTACTGCCTGTATCTAAAAAATCTTGTTTTTTTGAACATAAAGAAATAAAGAAGCCATTGCAATTGCCGGAAAAACTAGGCCCACTAAAGGAACAAAAACAGAAGGTAAGTTTATCATAAAATGGGTACCTCGATTTTCTATTTGTACCTGTTCTTTATTTGTTGATTATTAGATTAATATTTTTGTTATATGAATTTTATATTTGGATTATTCTTATATTGTAATAAAGATAGTCTATAATCACTAGAATTTATATAGACTTATACTAATACTAAGTTTATTTAAAAAATTAGACTAAGTATAGCCAAATTAATATATACTCAATATAGATAATAAACAAATATATATTATCTATATTGAGTATACATAATAAGTATAGAATATAAGAAATCAATAATCAAAGAAAAAAATCAATACGATATATATTTATAATAATCAATATCTTCTTAAATAGGAAGGAATCTAGAACTAAATCATTGGATGAATTTCGGCCCTCTATTTCTACAAGAAAAGGAACATAAGGTCTGCTTTATTTTTCATTTTGAGTCAAAGGAAGGAAACCATGGAACTGAAATAACTCACTTAGAACCTCCTTTAAAAGATACCGTGGTAGGATTAAATCCACTAGGCCCTTTTCGAATAAAACTTCAGCTGATTGTGAACCTTCGGGCACTTCTACCTTCAAAAGTTCTTCAATTACCCTTTTCCCCGCAAATGCAATGTAAGCCTCTGGTTCAGCAATAATCACATCTCCTAACATGCCAAAACTAGCTGTCACCCCACCAGTAGTTGGAGATGTAAGTATCGATACATAGAATAACTTTTGATTGATTTGATAATTATATAAAGCAGATGAAATTTTAGCCATTTGCATTAAGCTCACGGCTCCTTCTTGCATACGTGCTCCTCCGGATGCACACACTATAATAAGAGGTAAACGTTGATTAGTAGCATATTCCACCAACCGGGTTATTTTTTCACCCACTACGGATCCCATACTACCCCCTATAAAATCAAATTCCATAATAGCAATTGCTAAAGGAATACCGTTTAGTCGACCTGTGCCTGTTTGAACAGCGTCCTTTAATCCTGTCTCGTCTTGATAAGAATCAAGACGAGTTTGATAAGGTTCCTCTTTCAAATGAAATGGAATGGGAGCCATAGATTCTTCGTCTTCATCCTTAGGATTCCAAGTACGGGGATCCGCAGATCCCATGTCTTCGTCTTCATCCTTAGGATTCCAAGTACGGGGATCCGCAGATCCCATGTCTTCGTCTTCATCCTTAGGATTCCAAGTACGGGGATCCGCAGATCCCATGTCTTCGTCTTCATCCTTAGGATTCCAAGTAAGGGGAGTAATAGGATTCCAAGTAAGGCCATGCGCAAATCCAATGACTTCGTCTTCATCCTTAGGATTCCAAGTACGGGGATCCGCAGATCCCATGTCTTCGTCTTCATCCTTAGGATTCCAAGTACGGGGAGTAATAGGATTCCAAGTAAGGCCATGCGCAAATCCAATGTCTTCGTCTTCGTCTTCATCCTTAGGATTCCAAGTAAAGGGATCCACATATTGCCCATTCTTTGGATTCACGTAATATTTCCCAGTACGGGGATCCACATATTTTATTTCATCCTCACCAGTCCAACTAATGGGATCCACAGATACCATGTCTTCATCCATAGGATTCCAAGTACCTGGATCAATCAAAAATTCAATTCTATCTGAACTGCTCATTTTTAAATGCAAACCACAAAATTCACAGATATTCCGTCTTTCTTTTAAGCACTGTTTATAATTTAATCCGTAACAATCTTCGTTTGTGCATCGAGTCCACAAATGTCCATAGTTCCGGCATCTATCGTCACCACGCTCTTCTTTTGGTGTGAAAGAACTTTGATTGTGATTATCATAGTGACTATGATTGTGAACAGTATCGATAATATCGCCTCCATTAAAATTTTCTTTGTAATGATATTCCAGGTCAGTGTCACTGTCACTGTCATTATCATTCCCGGAGAAGAGTAACTCGTTAGTACTGCTTTGCTCGCTATAAGTGTGTATATTACAGCGATAGGCACTGTAAATATGATTGATGATGAAATTGCAACTATTAAACTCACTTGTGTGAATGTCAAATCCGCTGTCGCTATATTGGTGACTGTCGTTGTATTGGTTTCTTTCGTTGGATTGGGCAATATCGTTGTAGTGGTCAATGTCACTGTATTGACCGTATTCCGTCTCACTACTATTGTGACTATCATTGTGATTATCGATGTGAATGCTGCTACCCCTACTAGGATCAAGATTAGTGTATTTGACTTTGAACTCGCTAATAAAATTTGATGTGTCGTCATTGACATTGTTTTTTCCCTCCACGGACTTATCCTCATCAATATTCTCCACGGACTTATCCTCATCAATATTCCCCACGGACTTATCCTCATCAATATTCTCCATGGACTCATCAATATTCTCCACGGACTTATCCTCATCAATATTCTCCGCATCCTCATCAATATTCTCCACGGACTTATCCGTCTTATCCTCATCAATATTCTCCATGGACTCATCAATATTCTCCACGGACTTATCCTCATCAATATTCTCCGCATCCTCATCAATATTCTCCACGGACTTATCCGTCTTATCCTCATCAATATTCTCCACGGACTTATCCGTCTTATCCTCATCAATATTCCCCACGGACTTATCCTCATTGGCTTTTTCCTCCTTGTTATTATTTTTACTATTACTATTCTTTTTTTTCCTCATTGGCTTTTCCCTCTTGCTCATTGGCTTTTCCCTCTTGCTCATTGGCTTTTCCCTCTTGCTCATTGGCTTTTTCCTCCTTGTTCAAATTTAAGTATTGGTCACTATCATCATTGGTCATTATCATCATGAATATTATTAGTGTGAAAATGACATTTTTAACGGCAATATCAATATTATTATGAATATCTTGATAAATATCCTGATTTAGCGTAATATCACCTAAAAACAAACAGATTTGAGAACGGAGATAACTTGTATTGCAATGACCCAAGGTCATCCTCCAACTAGGTTTCTTATGATTGATGTAATCATCATAGCTATATTTGGGATCTCTCCAATAAAGATCCAGGAACTCAAAGTCATCATTTCCCAAAAGCTGCTCCAAACTGTGATCAAGAAGCGTAAAATGGTAATATTTTGCATGACCAAAAACTTTTCTATTCTTAAGTAAAAATTCTTTATCCGATAGGAACTTCCGAATCTTCCTGACACTCTCATAAAAAATGATGAGGTCTTCACTTCCATCGGTATTTTCAATAGGACCCAAATTATCATCTGGTGATTTACTTAAATAACACCTGAATTCTAACCCTCTATTAGAATTAGAGAAATTACAATCGAAGCACATAAACTCCCTCCCTTAGTTTACAACAAAATGAGAAATGAAATAATTAATAATATAATGAAATGATTAATAATATGATATTAATAATATAATGAAATGATTAATAATATGATATCACAATATACCCATTTGTCAAGCCAATACCTATTCTAATATCAAAATAATTATGTCGCAACTCTTGAGTAAGCAGGAGAACGTAAAAAAATAAGAGTTGGGACGGGAGGATTCAAACCTCCCCTGGGACGGAAGGATTCGAACCTCCGATGAACGGGATCAAAACCCGCTGCCTTACCACTTGGCCACGCCCCAGTTTCGATTTGACACTAATAATATTATTGTATTGGTTGTTCGTCAATTCCAGTTCTAAACTTATTCTCTATAGAATAATTTGTTGCTAGGATTTTGATATGCATAGATATCAAATGAAACGGAATTTATTGATCATTACATAGAATTCAATTAAGATATTGTATGAAAATCTTATTTCTTCTATTTTTGATTTTAGAATGCAAAGATTTTGAACTGGATAAGTTCAAATCAAAAAAGGGATTGGAGGTCTGATCTTATTTGATTCATTTTTTGAGTTTTATTATTCATTTATGAATATTTAGTATAGAATAGATATGAATATTCATAAATGAATAATAAATCTGAATTCAATATTTGAATTATTTCTATTATTATCCCTTTTAAAAATTATTTTTTATCTTATTATTATATATTCTAGTCTTTATATAAAAATATATTTCTTTATAATTCTTTATATTTTATCTTTAATGTTGCATTCTGAATATAAAAATATAAAAGTATAATAAATCAAAATTATACTAAATCCAAATATATAAAAAAATACAATAAAAAAATCAAAATTAGAATTCAAAAAAAGCAAAAATACAATTTTTTTTTCTTTAAGAACAACATTTTTGTTATGCTTAATATCTTTAGCTTGGTCTGTATTTGTATTCACTCTGCCCTTTCTTCCTGTAGTTTTTTCTTGGCGAAATTGCCTGAAGCTTACGCTTTTTTGAATCCAATTGTAGATATTATGCCAGTAATACCCCTATTCTTTTTTCTCTTAGCTTTTGTTTGGCAAGCTGCTGTAAGTTTTCGATGAGATCTTTTATTTGAATAATGTCCTAAAAAAATTCAAAATTTATTCAAAAAAAATGGAACATTTTTACATTTTAAAAGATCAGATAAGTCTTACAGTGTGAATCCTTGATTCACATATTGCAATTTTTGGATAGACAAGAAAAATCCAGACCATCTCATCTCCGTTTTTTCCATTAAGAAATCCATTTTCAATTTTTTTTTTGATTTCCTCAAAATCACTTTATTTGTTATAAACTAATAAAAGGAAACATAATGTGAACATAATGTGAAATAGAAGAGAATCTATTCTCTTTCTCTGTCGTTTTTTTTTATTATCTTGGAGATTTTGTAATGCTTACTCTAAAACTATTTGTTTACACGATAGTGATTTTCTTTGTTTCTCTTTTCATCTTCGGATTCTTATCTAATGATCCAGGACGTAATCCGGGACGTGAAGAATAAGAAAATCTTTTTTGTTTTATGTGTTTTCCTCACTTATGCTGGATTTTGAAATCTTTTTTGTTTTTTATCTATTTTATATTTGTAACTAGTAAAAAAAAAATTAAATAAACAAGGAAGGAAAACTAAAAATAAAGAAGCTGCATAAGTTCAAAAGAAAAAAATGCCAAATTATCCATCAACGGAAAGAGAGGGATTCGAACCCTTATCCATCAACGGAAAGAGAGGGATTCGAACCCCCGGTACAAAAATTCGTACACCGGATTAGCAATCCGACGCTTTAGTCCACTCAGCCATCTCTCCCCAATTAAAAAAATGGAATTATTATGTTACATTGCATAAACAAAAAGTAGGTCTTGAAAAAAAAAAACTTGTAATTAATTTAAACATGATCAAAGATAAATAAAAATGACTTTTGGATTGTTATGATATAGAACCAGAATTATATAAGATCCAAAAGTCATTTTTTATTACCCCTTCTTTTGTTTTTTGGTAACCTATCTAAAAAAAGGAATGGAACTATGTATTTTTGCACAATGTATTTTAGTGTTATGAATTCAAATTAAGTCATTTTGTCGAGATGTACCCCTCAAAATACCTTCAGCAAAAACAAAATCCAAAAAGGAGATTCGCCCCCTTTTCTTAATTTCATTAGGGGGCCTCTTATGAAACATGTCAACACTTTCATTTTCATAAAATTATGCCGATTTCATCATAATTATGACTGATTCCCTTGTTCGACAAAAGATCCGTTTATATACAATAATGGTATTGTAGCGGGTATAGTTTAGTGGTAAAAGTGCGATTCGTTCTATGGATCCCCTAATAGTTAAGGGATCCTTTGCGTGATTCATATCACGATCAAAAACTTTCTTTCTTACTTAAAGGGCTTGAATCCTTTATCCCTCTCAATGAACGATTCGAGGAATACTATACATTATCGTAATTTGTATACAATTTAGAATTGATTCTAAAATTATGAAACATAAGTTTTTGGAATTGGATCGAGAATCCCAATTTTTTAATATGAGTAAAGGATCCAGGGAATAAAGATATAGAAAATTTGTTTCCAATCGTAACTAAATCTTCCATTTTTTTTATTTGTTTTGTATAGGAGAGATTGAAGCAAAATAGCTATTAAACGATTTTTCTAGTTTACTAAAAAAATCTATATATTTTTTTAGCTCGACGGAAATTGGATTCTTTTCCTAAAGATTCTTTCAAATAGAAATAGAGAACGAAATAACTAGAAAAAAAAACATATTGTTCTATTCTAGAGGGATCATCTAAAAAGCAAGCTGTATGAAATGTATTAATACCGAAAGGCTAACATAGATGTTATGGATCATTTTTTTTGTATGGATTCCATCTCGTAAATTCTTCTGTAAAGGAGCTGAATGAAACAAAAGTTTCATGTTCAGTTTTGAATTAGAGACGTTCCAACAAAATCATGAATGAACGTCGACTATAACCCTTAGCCTTCCAAGCTAACGATGCGGGTTCGATTCCCGCTACCCGCTTATATCCTAGATTCGATAGTTCTTCTAATCGAATCTATCCTTTTCGATTATAGAATGACTATCTTTTATTACTAAATTAGTTTCTTTTTTTCTTTCACTTTTCACGAAATTTTCGTGAAAAGTGAAAGAAAAGCGTCCATTGTCTAATGGATAGGACAGAGGTCTTCTAAACCTTTGGTATAGGTTCAAATCCTATTGGACGCAAATATATTGCATAGAAATCGATATATTTCTATATATATAATCCATTTTTATCTAGTTGTTCATATAATCCATTTTTATCTAGTTGTTCCCGGATCAAAAAGAGTTCCTTGTGTTCCTCAATAGCTTCCTGCAAAAAGACTTGACATTGCACAGTGAATGTCTTGGTAGAAGATAGGATTTCGTTGACTTCAGGTTTATTCGTTTTTACATAAGCCCGTAAC